ATTGGATGTAATCATGTAAGACAGAAAGACCCCTTGAATTTTATTCTAAATTATTGTTATATTTATATTAATAAATAAATTAATAATATATATAATAATATATATAATATATATTAGATTAGATATTCCATTAGATTATATTGACAATTTTAAAAAACTGTTCATACTATGAACATAGTATGATGGCAGTTGAGTACTTATGCCCCCATCGTCTAGCGGTTCAGGACATCTCTCTTTCAAGGAGGCAGCGGGGATTCGACTTCCCCTGGGGGTAGGGTATTAAAAACGGAAGTTGATGCTGGATTATGAATAAGCCTAACCAAGAAAACTAAATAGAATAGATTCTTCCTGGGTCGATGCCCGAGCGGTTAATGGGGACGGACTGTAAATTCGTTGGCAATATGTCTACGCTGGTTCAAATCCAGCTCGGCCCAAAAACTCTCTCACCCAATATCAGATGAAGATCTTTGTCCTACCGAAATAACCGATACGCGGAATAAAAGAGTCAATTCTTCTGTTTTTCATTTGTTTGCTTTATTTTTTTGTTCCAGTAAATCAAAAATGGGATCGAGATTTAGACTATAGTTTTATTTTAAAACAAAAAAGTATAAGAAAAAAACCTCTTTTCGTTAGGGTTAGTGAAAGATTATTTCACAATTGATTTCTTTTTTTTTTTAGTTGAACTAAAACTAAAGAAAATGGACTAGTAATTCGTGTTGTTCTCACTCAAGTACCTATTCAGGATAGAGATCAATATATCACTTCTAACTCCCGTCGATGTTACCATAATTCGAACTCGAAATTTTATGAATCAAATCAAAAAATAAAATAAAAAAAGATATTGTATACCTTAGTTCCTTGGGATTGTAGTTCAATTGGTTAGAGCACCGCCCTGTCAAGGCGGAAGCTGCGGGTTCGAGCCCCGCCAGTCCCGACGGATCCAATAACCAATAAAAGAAAGATCAAAAAAGGAAAAAGGATCCTATCCCTTTTTAGCCTCCTTGTAACGAATAATCTTTTTTTATTAGTCGTTTTTTCATTAATTTTAGTTTTTTCAAAAAAAAGAGCAAACACTTAAAAATAATAATAATGAATTTTATACACTATTAGATTTTTTGTATCAGGACTCGTCTTTGCAATACTTTTATTATTCTTACAAGAATACAAGAAAAGTCAATTATAAAAAAAAGTTATAAAAATAAAGCTTTTTTTATAACTTAACCCCTTGATGTCTGTTTTTCATCTATTTTTTTATATTTCTTTTTGGTTTTTTTTGTAACCAATGGAAGTGTAAAATAACCGTGGTCAGATGAGACTTCGTTAGATGATTGATTGTACAAAGAAAACTTTAGTTTATGGTAAAAAAGAATGATATCTTGATATATATTTTTTTTATTCAGTATGGATAAAAGATTCTCCTATGTTATACTATTCAATTTGCGACGGCGAATTGATATGAGAGTTCATATATTGTTATTCATGATATTAATACGATTCAATATCATTAAAATGGAAGATATTCCATTGAATTTACAGGTGACATTTTAATCATCTCTATGGGATTAAATCCCGAGTTATTGCGAACTAAAAAACGATGAAATTATGGAAGTCAATATTCTTGCATTTATTGCTACTGCGCTCTTTATTCTAGTTCCTACTGCTTTTCTACTTATCATTTATGTAAAAACGATCAGTCAAAATGATTAGTTTGACTAAAACTTGACTGTTTCGTTCTTTATTTTCTTTATTAATGAGTTAAAAATATTCCAATTTCGTTTCTTAATTGAAAAAAAGCAGGTTAGAATCATCACGATTTGATAGCAGTATGGTAGAAAGAAATATATATTTCTTTCTACCATACTATATTATTAGAATTAGATTATTCGTTTTTTTTGTCGTAGATTTTTTTTTATGAAGAGAAAGAAAAACATAAAGAAACGGCCTGTTGTTCCCATCTAATTTGGATCGGAACTGGTTCGGTGAAATTTAGGAAAAAGCCATTTGAAAGAAATTTCCTATTATCTAAAATTACTTTTCAAAAAATAAACCTAACACGGACATTTTTGAAATATCTGTTTGATTTATATTAGTATCTTTAAAATCATTTTACGGAGAAATCTATAAAACATCTCTAAAATAATTGATAAGATTTGATTCTTCAACTAAAAACTCAATTAATTAAAATTAACTAAGTTAAGTCGTATTTGTATTTCTAGAGTCCACTTCTTCCCCATACGACAAGGGAAAGAGAAAATGTAAAGACTACCATTAAAGCAGCCCAAGCGAGACTTACAATATCCATGTGAATTTTGTCCCCTATTTCTATGAATATGTAGGAATTTTTCCATTATTGTTTACTAATAATAGTGAAATTAATGGTACAGAGTCAAAAAAATTGTCATAATAGTTCTTAATTTAATCAACTACTCCAAAAAATTCAAATACATATAATCCTACATGATTTTGAAGAGTCTATTTCACGGGTTACTGAAAAGAAGTTTTGTCAACCCAATCTTAATTGAATACCTAAGTACTAAGAGATGCTTTTGGGTTTGTATACAAATTATATCCCGCTTTTATTCAATTACTAACTACTAATTAGTTAGTATATTACTTCGTACCGAATTGGCTCCAATAGGAGTGTAAGGGTTATCAAAACGTCTTTACACTCCTAATGCTTACTACTTACTAAAAAATTTCCTTGAATTCTCGATACAAAGATTTACAGCCCACTAGATGCTTAGAATCAAGTACGTATCAAGAGACTTAGGATATTTCCTTTTTTTATAATCAGGCGACACCCGGATTTGAACTGGGGAATAAAGGATTTGCAGTCCTCCGCCTTACCGCTCGGCCATGCCGCCAAAGAAAATATATATGAAAAGATTACCTTTTGGGGATGGATTAATGACCTTTTTTATTGTACTTACGTTTTGAACGCATATTTCCTTTCTACTAAAAAAACTTTTTTTTATACATACCAAAACTATAGATTTTCAGTCACAAAAGTAAAAAGTCATAATAAATTAGAACCATTAACTATTTTTTATTTTTAATTCATGAACGACTTTTACATTCTGACTTCAAATCATGTTTCCTTAATAACATAATAAAATGAAATCCAAATGGTAACTAAATAATTATTATTGCGTCTTTTCAATAAAAAAAAGGATTTCTTTTTTTTTTTTCAATTTCAATTATAACAACAATTATGTATATATGTAAACCCCGGAACCATAACAGAAATTACACAGACAGTTGCGTATCTTATATACGATATATAGATATCGGGGTACATATTTAAATTGATTATTTACTAACTATAATCCGCTTTGCTTTACAATATAAGCTTCTATTACGAATTCTACGAATATAGTCCTAATTTATATCTTTTTTCCGACAATCGGTTTTTTTAACAAAAACTCGAAAAGACATTAAGTAATAAAAAAAACTCTATATTGTTTTTTATTATTCTTATCTCGGTTAAGGGATCAAATCCTGTGATTCGTTTCTTTTTTAGTATCCAATCGGAGTAATATCATAATACATAATAATGGTAGAAATGGAATTGAATTAAATAAATCGAATTAAGCAGCATAATTTTTTTTAATGTTTTATCAACCTCTTTTCTATTGTATCTGTTTCAAATTTAAATTTGAGTATGAGTAGAAAAATTTATGTATTCCTCCGTTCATACGTATTTCATATATATGGAATGGATGTGTAAAATTTTATGCGATTTGGTAAACAGAATAGAAATTCCATCCGAGCTAGATCGATCAATATTATTTAATAAAGAGTGATCAAAAAATGGTATTTTTAAACAAATGAGGAATTGGGTTCAAATGTTACGAGAGGTAAATGCACTGATGTCTACAATACCCGGGTTTAATCAGATACAATTTGAAGGATTTGGTCGGTTCATTGATCAGGGCTTACCGGAAGAGCTTTATAAGTTTCCAAAAATTGAAGATACAGATCAAGAAATTGAATTTCAATTATTTGTGGAAACATATCAATTGGTAGAACCCGTGATAAACGAAAAGGATGCTGTGTATAAATCACTTACATATTCTTCTGAATTCTATGTATCCGCAGGATTAATTTGGAAAACCGGCAGGGAGATGCAAGAACAAACCATTTTGATTGGAAGCATTCCGCTAATGAATTCCCTGGGAACTTTTATAGTAAATGGAATATACAGAATTGTGATCAATCAAATATTGCAAAGTCCCGGTATTTTTTACCGGTCGGATTTGGACCATAACGGAATTTCGGTCTATACTGGCACCATAATATCAGATTGGGGAGGAAGGTCAGAATTAGAGATTGATAGAAAAGCAAGGATATGGGCTCGTGTAAGTAGGAAACAAAAAATATCTATTCTAGTTCTATCATCAGCTATGGGTTTGAATCTAAAAGAAATTCTGGATAATGTTTGCTATCCGGAAATTTTATTGTCTTTCTTGAATGATAAAGAGAAAAAAAATTTTGGGTCAAATAAAAATGCCATTTTGGAGTTTTATCAGCAATTTGCTTGTGTAGGGGGGGACCCGGTATTTTCGGAATCTTTATGTAAAGAATTACAAAAAAAATTCTTTCAACAAAAATGCGAATTAGGAAAGATTGGTAGACGAAATATGAACCGTCGACTGAATCTTGATATACCCCAAAACAATACGTTTTTGTTACCGCGTGATATATTAGCAGCTACGGATCATTTGATTGGAATGAAATTTGGAATGGGTACATTTGATGATATGAATCATTTGAAAAATAAACGTATTCGCTCTGTAGCAGATCTCTTACAAGATCAATTCGGATTGGCTATGGTTCGTTTAGAAAATGTGGTTCGAGCAACTATATGTGGAGCAATTCGGCATAAATTAATACCGACTCCTCAAAATTTGGTAACTTCAACTCCATTAACAATGACTTATGAATCTTTTTTTGGATTACACCCATTATCTCAAGTTTTGGATCGAACTAATCCATTGACACAAATAGTTCATGGACGAAAATTGAGTTATTTGGGCCCTGGAGGATTGACAGGGCGGACGGCTAGTTTTCGGATACGGGATATCCACCCTAGTCACTACGGGCGTATTTGCCCAATTGACACGTCTGAAGGAATTAATGTTGGACTTATTGGATCTTTAGCAATTCATGCAAGACTTGGTCTTTGGGGGTCTCTAGAAAGTCCTTTTTATAAAATTTCTGAGAGATCGACAGGAGTCCAAATGCTTTTTTTATCACCAAGTCGGGATGAATACTTTAGGGTCTCTACAGGAAATTCCTTGGCCCTGAATCAATGTATTCAGGAAGAACAGGTTGTTCCGGCTCGATACCGTCAAGACTTCCTGACTATTGCGTGGGAACAGGCTCATCTTCGAAGTATTTTTCCCTTCCAATATTTTTCTATTGGAGCTTCACTCATTCCTTTTATCGAGCACAACGACGCAAATCGAGCTTTAATGAGTTCTAATATGCAACGTCAAGCAGTTCCGCTTTCTAAGTCCGAGAAATGCATTGTTGGAACCGGGTTGGAACGTCAAGCGGCCCTAGATTCAGGGGTTCTCGCTATAGTCGAACATGAGGGAAAGATTATTTATAACAATACTGATAAGATCATTTTATCAGGTAATGGGGATACTCAAAGCATTCCATTAATTCTGTACCAACGTTCCAACAAAAATACTTGTATGCACCAAAACCCCCGGATTCCGCGGGGTAAATGCATTAAAAAGGGACAAATTTTAGCAGATGGTGCCGCTACAGTTGGGGGAGAACTCGCTTTGGGAAAAAACGTATTAGTGGCTTATATGCCGTGGGAAGGTTACAATTTTGAAGATGCGGTACTCATTAGTGAGCGTCTTGTTTATGAAGATATTTATACTTCTTTTCACATACGGAAATATGAAATTCAGACTTATGTGACAAGTCAAGGCCCCGAAAGGGTCACAAGTGAAATACCGCATTTAGAAGCCCATTTACTTCGCAATTTAGAAAAAAATGGAATTGTGGGGTTGGGATCATGGGTAGAAACAGGTGATATTTTGGTAGGGAAATTAACACCCCAGTTAGCAAAAGAATCTTCGTATGCCCCTGAAGATAGATTATTACGAGCCATACTTGGGATTCAGGTATCCACATCCAAAGAAACGTGTCTAAAACTCCCTATAGGTGGTAGGGGTCGAGTTATTGATGTGAGATGGATCCAGAAAAAGGGAGGCTCTAGTTATAATCCAGAAACAATTCATGTATATATTTTACAGAAACGTGAAATAAAAGTTGGCGATAAAGTAGCCGGAAGACATGGCAATAAAGGTATCATTTCAAAAATTTTGCCTAGACAAGATATGCCTTATTTGCAAGACGGAAGACCCGTTGATATGGTCTTTAACCCATTAGGAGTACCTTCACGAATGAATGTAGGACAGATATTTGAATGTTCCCTCGGGTTAGCAGGAGGTCTGCTAGATAGACATTATCGAATAACACCTTTTGATGAGAGATATGAACACGAGGCTTCGAGAAAACTAGTGTTTTCTGAATTATATCAAGCCAGTAAACAAACAGCGAAACCGTGGATATTTGAACCCGAGTATCCAGGAAAGAGTCGAATATTTGATGGAAGAACAGGGGATCTTTTTGAACAACCTGTTATAATAGGAAATCCTTATATATTGAAATTAATTCATCAAGTTGATGACAAAATCCATGGACGTTCTAGCGGACATTATGCACTTGTTACACAACAACCTCTTCGAGGAAGAGCCAAGCAAGGAGGACAGCGCGTAGGAGAAATGGAAGTTTGGGCTCTCGAAGGATTTGGTGTTGCTCATATTTTACAAGAAATGCTTACTTATAAATCGGATCATATTAAAGCTCGTCAGGAAGTACTTGGTACTACGATCGTTGGGGGAACAATCCCTAACCCCGAAGATACTCCAGAATCTTTTCGCCTGCTCGTTCGAGAACTACGATCTTTGGCTCTGGAACTGAATCATTTCTTTGTATCGGAGAAAACCTTCCAGATTAATAGGATGGAAGCTTAATCGGAATAAATTAGAATTTTTCTTCTATGATCGATCAGTATAAACATCAACAACTCAGAATTGGATTAGTTTCGCCTAAACAAATAAGTGCTTGGGCCACAAAAATCCTACCTAATCGAGAGATCGTTGGAGAAGTGACAAAACCTTATACTTTTCATTACAAAACCAATAAACCAGAAAAAGATGGATTATTTTGTGAAAGAATTTTTGGGCCGATAAAAAGCAGAATTTGTGCTTGTGGAAATTATCGAGTAATCAGAAATGAAAAAGAAGGCCCAAAATTTTGTGAACAGTGCGGAGTCGAATTTGTTGATTCTCGAATACGAAGGTACCAAATGGGCTATATAAAATTAGCATGCCCGGTAACCCACGTGTGGTATTTGAAACGTCTTCCTAGTTATATCGCGAATTTTTTAGATAAACCTCTTAAAGAATTGGAGGG